AAAAATTGGGATTCTTGATCCAATTCCAAAAACTTATGTTTCATAATTTTCAAAACAATTCTAAATTGTATACAAATTATGATAATGTATATTATTCCTCGAATCATTCGTTGAGAGGTATAAAGAATGAAAGCCCTTTAAGTAAGAAATAAAGTTTTTGATCGTGATATGGATCACGCAAGGGATCCCTTAACTATTAAGGGGTCCATAGAACGAATCGCACTTTTACCACTAAACTATACCCGCTACAATACCATTATTGTATATGAAAGGATCTTTTGTCGAACAAGGGAATCCGTCAGAATTATGAAATAGGCGTAAATTTCTGTTCTGAAAATTAAAGTGTTGACATGTTTCGTAAGAGCCCCCTAATGAAATTAAGAAAAGGGGGCAAATCTCATTTTTGGATTTTGTTTTTCCTGAAGGTGAAGGTATTTTGACAGATACATCTCGATATAATTACTTAATTCATAACACAAAAATGCCTTGTGCAAGAATCCACAGTTTCATTCCTTTTTTTAGATACATTACTCGAAAACAAAAGAAGGAGGAATACTTTTTGATTCCTATGATTAAGAATCCAGTATTCATGGGAAAAAAAGAGCCATGCCAGTATCTAGCCGGGCTCTGCTTGTATAAAAAAACAAACTAAAGATAGAATAATGAATAGTTATTTAAATATATTTCATAATGAATAGAAATCAAATAGAAAAAAAAGAGATAAGATATAAAGAAGGCTTTTTTTTTTTCAAGTCCTACTTTTTGTTTATCCGATGGAACATAATAATTCAATTTTTTGAATTGGGGAGAGATGGCTGAGTGGACTAAAGCGTCGGATTGCTAATCCGTTGTACGAATTTTTGTACCGAGGGTTCGAATCCCTCTCTTTCCTTATTCCATTAATTGATAATTTGGCATTTTTTTCTTTTGAACTGATGAAGCTTCTTTTTTTTGTTGTCCTTCCTAGTTTCTTTAATTGTTTTTACTAGTTAAAGATGTGAAATAGATAGAGAAAAACAAAAAATATTTTTAAATCCAGCACAAGTAAGGAAAAAACATAAAACAAAAAAGATTTTCTTATTCTTCACGTCCTGGATTACGTCCTGGATCGTTAGATAGGAATCCGAAAATGAAAAGAGAAACAAAGAAAATCACTATCGTGTAAACAAATAGTTTTAGGGTAAGCATTACAAAATCTCCAAGATTATTAAAAAAAAAAACGACAGAGAAAGAGAATAGATTCTCTTCTATTTCACATTATGTTTCCTTTGATACTAAATTTAGAATAAATACAGTGATTTCAAGGAAAGAAAAAATTAGGAAATTGATTTGTAGTAAGAGTCCAACCTTTATATAATCATTTCCAATAATTACTATTACAAAAAATTTCAATATTGGAATCAAGTATTCACACTGTAAGACTTATCTGATCTTATAAACTTTTAAAATGTTGGAATTTTTGTTTTCGAATAAATTCTGAATTTTTTTAGGACATTATTCAAGATCTTATCGAAAACTTACAGCAGCTTGCCAAACAAAAGCTAAGAGAAAAAAGAATAGGGGTATTACTGGCATAATATCTACAATTGGATTCAAAAAAGCATAAGCTTCAGGTAATTTCGCCAAGAAAAAACTACTTGAATAAAGGGCAGAGTGAATACAAATACAGACCAAGCTAAAGATATTAAGCATAACAAAAATGTTGTTCTTTAAAAAAAATGAATTGTATTTTTGCTTTTTTTTTTTTTATTGTATTTTATTATTTAATATTTTTAATTATATTATTAGATATATGATATATATTATATTATTTAATATAATTTAAATTGATTATACAAGTATATTAAGAATTCAATATTAAATAAGAATTCAATTCAATATTCAAAATTATATTCTAAATATTAAATATATATATATAGATTAATATTTATATTATATTCTATATCTTTTATATTTTTCTATTCTATCTATATATCTATATAATAATAAAATAGAAAATAATTTTCAAAATGGATAATATAAAAATTGAAATAGAAATAATTCAAAGATAGATATTCAATTCATATTTCTTATAAATAAATTTATGAATATTCATAAATTTATAATTCTAAATTATTAATTTATAAATGAGTAATAAAACTTAAATAAAATGAATCAAATAAGATCAGATTACTCTATAGAATTAAGTTTAGACTTGGAATTGACGAACAGCCAATAATAGTATTTATTAGTGTCGAATCGAAAATGGGGCGTGGCCAAGCGGTAAGGCAACGGGTTTTGGTCCCGTTATTCGGAGGTTCGAATCCTTCCGTCCCAGATCATAAAATTGTCTCCACAATTTTTTTTTGAAAAAAAAAAAAAAAAAAGAATAAGAAAAAAGCAAACCATCCATAGTCTAATTGATTCGCTAATTTTATTGGTTTTTTTGACATCATATCATAATTTTATACCTAAACAAAATTTTGAATTTGATCCAGCCGTACGACAAGAAAACTTCTTAATACGTTTCTAAGAGGTATATTGTTCATCGATATCTATCCTAATGATCTGTTGTTTATCGAATCTGATGCTGATGTTTGATCTCGAAGAGAGGGAAGATATCTTCGGAAAGTGGGTTTTTAGAATCCAAGAAAGAATCAAACCTATTAAAATATTCACATTATTATAATTCTAAATTTCCTTGAACAAGGCGCTCAACCTACAGGAACTTTTATGGAACTTTGCCCTAATCCACAAACCAAATTCAATTAAAAATGAAGAGATTCTTAATAATAATAACTTCTATCATAGATTTATAGAACTCTTTTCTCTTTTATCCTCTTGTTTTATTCATACCTAATCCTAATTTTTTATTTCTTGTTCTTTTCATAGAATGCTGTTTTCTATAACCACAAAAATAGATTTTTTTGATCTTACAAATGAAAATAAAATACAAATAATAGATAGAATAGATAGAAGTTATAATAGATGAAAAAATAAATTGATAATCACTCAATGAAATTTCATTGAATGACTATTCATCTATTATATTCTATTTCTTTTTCTTTCTATTTTCATCTAAATAGAGGAAAAAAACTCTATTTTAAACGTATTATGGATAAAAACATTCAAAGTTGGCATAATAGTGATAATTCTAGTTCCAGCAATTTTGATTATTTAGTGGATCGCAGGAACATACGGAATTTACTATCTGATAAAACTTTTTTAGTTAGGGATAGTAAGAGTAAGAGTTATTCCATATATTTTGCTATTGAAAATAACATTTTGGAGATTGACAATGATCATTCTTTTCTAAATGAACCAGAAAGTTTGTTCTCTATTTCTAAGAATTCTAGCTATTTGAAGAATGGTTCTAACAGTAATAATAATGATCATTACATTTATGATATTAAATCTAATTGGAATAATAACATTAATAGTTGCATTGAGAGTTATCTTCGTTCTCAAATCTGTATTGATAGTTACATTTTAGGTGATAGTGTAAAATACAATGACAGTGATTTTAATAGTTACATTTTTGGTAAGGTCAGCAATAGTGGTGAAAGCAAGAGTACTAGTATAATAACTAGCACGAATGATCCAAATGCTAGTTATTTAGAAAGTTCTAATGATTTCAATGAAACGCAAAAATATAAACATTTGTGGATTGAATGCGAAAATTGTTATGGATTAAATTATAAGAAAGTTTTGAAATCAAAAATGAATATTTGTGAACACTGTGGATATCATTTGAAAATGAGTAGTTCAGATAGAATCGAACTTTTGATTGATCCAGGTACATGGAATCCTATGGATGAATATATGGTCTCTGTGGATCCCATTGAATTTCATTCGGAGGAGGAACCTTATAAAAATCGTCTAGATTCTTATCAAAAAAAGACAGGATTAATGGAGGCAGTTCAAACAGGCACAGGTCAACTAAATGGTATTCCTTTAGCAATTGGTATTATGGATTTTCAGTTTATGGGGGGGAGTATGGGATCTGTAGTCGGTGAGAAAATAACCCGGTTGATCGAATATGCTACCAATCAACGTTTACCTCTTATTTTAGTATGTGCGTCCGGAGGAGCACGTATGCAAGAAGGAAGTTTGAGCTTAATGCAAATGGCTAAAATATCTTCTGCTTTATATAATTATCAAATCAATCAAAAGTTATTCTATGTACCGATACTTACATCTCCTACTACTGGTGGGGTGACAGCTAGTTTTGGCATGTTGGGGGATATCATTATTGCTGAACCAAATGCTTACATTGCATTTGCGGGTAAAAGAGTAATTGAACAAACGTTGAATAAGGAAGTGCCCGAAGGTTCACAATCGGCTGAATTTTTATTCCAAAAGGGCTTATTTGATTCAATCGTACCACGTAATCTTTTAAAGGAGGTTCTAACCGAGTTATTTCAGTTCCACGGTTTCGTTCCTTTGACTCCAAATGAAAAATAAAGCAGACTCTTCAATGCTTTTTTTTTCGCGAGTAAGTAGTTTTTTAGTTTGTTGGAATCCAATTAAAGATAAGAATTAGAGTCAAAATGCAAGAATTGAATTCATTTTTTTGGAAAGATAAGAAAGATAGAGGGATTAATTAAATAAGATATAAGATATTTATTCTTATTATTAGATTTTATTAGATTTTGTACTTTATGATTATTAATAAATCTTATAAATATTTTCGTTTATTATATCCTATAATCCTATTATATTCTTTATATGACTTATTATGTATACTAAATATCAATATATAGAGTAATATATATTATATATATATAATTATTATCTATCTATTCATATATGTTGATTGAGCTATACTTAGTATAAGTCTATATGAAGAAATTCTAGTAATTATAGACTATCTTTATTACAATATAATAATAATAAAAATATTAATTTAACAATTAACAAAAAAGAACAGGTACAAATATATAAAATTGAGGTACCCATTTTATGATAAACTTGTCTTCCGTTTTTGTTCCTTTAGTGGGCCTAGTATTTCCGGCAATTGCAATGGCTTCTTTATTTCTTTATGTTCAAAAAAACAAGATTTTTTAGATATGGGCAGTAGGGACAACTCTCATATATTTTTTTTAGATAAAGTCAAATAGATTTCCTTGGATTTTTATTCGCTTCCATTTTTTAATAATAACTTATATTAGAACTTAATTTTATTAAAATATTTATAGAATATTTCATATTCTATATAATATTTAATTCTATTAAAAAAGAAAAAAAAAACACATAAAAGGAAAATACTAATATCATATAAGCCTTAATTAAAAGGGGGTTTAATTTAATATATCTAATCTAACTATCTAAATAAAATTAAAATATTAAATTAATCTAACAATCAATAAAAAAGAACAGGTACAAATATAAAATTGAGGTACCCATTTTATGATAGACGTTTTTGTGCCTTTAGTGGGCCTAGTATTAATTGTAATGGCTGTTTTATTGGTTTATGTTCAACAACAAATTTCTTGGGGGTCTGGACACCTTATGCGTCGCTTCGCAGAAGACGCATGGCTCTACACTGTACCAGGGGCCCGAAAACCAATCAATTTCTTCTGGGCTTCTTTCACTCTTTTAGGTTCATTAGGGGTTTTAGTTATTTCAGCTTCCAGTTATTATGGTCGGAATTTTTTCTCTTTCAATTCGTCCGAATTTCTAGTTCCTTTTTTGCCACAAGGGGTCACGCTGACTTTCTATGGAATCTCAGGTCTTTTTGTAAGTTTTCATTGGTGGCTTCTAATTATGTGGAATGTGGGTAGTGGTTATAATCTTTACGATAAAAAAAATGGAATGGTGCGGTTTTTTCGTTACGGATTTCCCGGAGAAAATCGTCGTATTCTTTCCAAAGTACGTGTGGAAGATATTCTGGCCCTCCAATTTTTCGATAACCCAGAACCTCGTAGTGGTGTCCTTTATATGCACACCAGAGAACAGGGGGACATTCCCTTGACTCTTGTTGATGATTATTATGATAGGACTCCGCGCAACATTTTACAAACAGCTTGGGACTTGTCCGCATTCTTGGATGTACCGTTGGAAATAATTGTATAAAAAAAGCGAGAATAGATGATCCATTTCTCTGAAAAAATTCGAAATGGATATATTATGGGTTCTATTCCAGGTAATAGAACTTATGCTTGATAGAAAGATTATTATCATATATAGTTGATAAATGAGATGAAGCTGAGTTCGATGACAAATGGCAAAAAAGAAAGCATTAATTCCCCTTCTATATCTTACATCTATAGTCTTTTTACCCTGGTGCATCTCTTTGACATTTAATAAAAGTCTGGAATCTTGGGTTACGAATTTGTGGAATACTAAAGAATCCGAAATTTTCTTGAATATCATTAAAGAAAAAAGTATTTTAAAGAAATTCATAGAGTTCGAGGAACTCTTCCTTTTGGATGAAATGCTAAAGGAATATCCGGAAATGCGTTTAGAAAACCTTCGTATCGGAATCTACAAAGAAACCATCCAATTGATCACGACGCACAACCAAGATTTTATCCGTATGATTTTGGACTTCTCGACAAATCTAATCTATTTACTTATTCTAAGTGGTTATTCTATTCTGGGTAATCAACAACTCATAATTCTTAACTCTTGGGTTCAAGAATTTATATATAACTTAAGTGACACAATAAAAGCTTTTTCTATTCTTTTATTAACAGATTTATGTATAGGATTCCATTCTACTCATGGTTGGGAACTAATGATTGGTTCTTTCTATAAAGATTTTGGATTTACTCAAAATGATCAAATTATATCTGGTCTTGTTTCCACTTTTCCGGTCATTTTAGATACAATTTTTAAATACTGGATTTTCCGTTATTTAAATCGGGTATCTCCGTCGCTTGTAGTGATTTATCATTCAATGAATGACTGAAAAAAATGATCCAATGAGACAATTATCAAGTTTGTTTTTTTATAGAAAAGCTAAACATTCAAAATTTTACTTATTCTTTTTTTCTTTCTACTCGTATTCTTCCTAGATTCTAGGAAAATTATTTCAGTAAATAGCAGAATCACGGATAGGGAACTATGCCAGTAACCTACCTAATCTTATTGTAGAAATTTTCAGGATCAATGATTGGACCATGCAAACTAGAAATGCTTTTTCTTGGATAAGGGAAGAAATTACTCGATCCATTTCCGTATTGCTCATGATATATATAATAATTCGAGCACCCATTTCAAATGCATATCCCATTTTTGCCCAGAAGGGATATGAAAATCCGCGAGAAGCTACCGGCCGTATTGTATGTGCCAATTGCCATTTAGCTAATAAGCCCGTAGATATTGAGGTTCCACAAGCGGTACTTCCCGATACTGTATTTGAAGCAGTTGTTCGAATTCCTTATGATATGCAAGTGAAACAAGTTCTTGGTAATGGTAAAAAGGGGGCTTTGAATGTAGGGGCTGTTCTAATTTTACCCGAAGGTTTTGAATTGGCACCTGCCGATCGTATTTCGCCCGAGATTAAAGAAAAGATAG